ATCCTGCACTTGGAAGAATAAGTAGAAAAAGGAATAAATATAGTGATAATTTGATTCTTCGTCGCCGTAGTAAATAGGGGAAAAATGGAATTTCGTTCTTCGTCTTTACAAATGAAAAAATAGGAGCAATTAATCGTGACACGTTCACTAAAAAAAAACCCTTTTGTAGCTAATCATTTATTAAGAAAAATAGAAAAGCTTAATACAATGATGGAAAAAGAAATAATAGTAACTTGGTCTCGGGCATCTACCATTATACCTACAATGATTGGGCACACTATTGCTATTCATAATGGTAGGGAGCATTTGCCGATTTATCTAACAGATCGTATGGTCGGTCATAAATTGGGAGAATTTTCACCTACTATCAATTTCCGTGGACATGCAAAAAATGATAATAGATCTCATCGTTAAAAAAAAAAGAATATTAATTCAAATTAATATCGATAATGAATGATGATTAGTCCTCATTATCTTTAAGAGGAGATAAAGCTTATGAAAAAGACGAATTCCAATAGAAGAAAGAAGAATACCTATAGAAGAAGGAAGAATCCCTATAGAAAAGTATATGCTTTAGGTCAACATATATCACTATCTGCTCACAAGGCACGAAGAGTAATTGATCAGATACGTGGATGCTCTTACGAACAAATACTTATGATACTTGAACTTATGCCTTATCGAGTGTGTTATCCAATTTTAAAATTGATTTATTCCGCAGCAGCAAATGCTAGCCACAATTGGGATTTCCAGAAAACAAATTTAGTTATTAGTAAAGCCGAAGTTAGCAAGGGTACTACTGTAAAAAAATTGAAACCTCGAGCTCGGGGGCGGGGTTATCCAATAAAAAGAACCGCTTGCCATATAAGAATTGTGTTGCAAGATACGTCTTGGTATGAGTGGTATGAGTATGAAAAAACTATAGAATATCTCTTATAAAAGATGAATGAAAAAAAAAAGAAGCACGAAGCTATGACGGATTATACTATGTATAATAGTGGGGGATTATGGGACAAAAAATAAATCCACTCGGTTTCAGACTTGGTACAACCCAAAGTCATCATTCTGTTTGGTTTGCACACCCAAAGAATTATTCCCGAGGTCTGCAAGAAGATCAAAAAATACGACATTGTATCAAAAATTATATACAAAAAAATATGAGAATATCCTATGGTGTCGAGGGAATTGCACGCATAGAAATTCGAAAAAGAATTGATCTGATTCAAGTCATAATCTATATGGGATTCCCTAAGTTATTACTAGACAGTGGAATCCGAAGAGTTGAAGAATTGCAGAGGAATATACAAAAAGAACTGAACTGTTTGAACCAAAAACTCAACATTACGGTGACAAGAATTCCAAGCCCTTATGGACAACCTAATATTCTTGGAGAATTTATAGCGGGGCAATTAAAGAATCGAGTTTCGTTTCGAAAAGCAATGAAAAAAGCAATAGAATTAACTGAACAGGCGGATACAAAAGGAATTCAAGTCCAAATTGCAGGACGCCTCGATGGAAAAGAAATAGCACGTGTCGAATGGATCAGAGAAGGTAGGGTTCCTCTACAAACCATTCGGGCTAAAATTGATTATTGTTTCTATACAGTCGGAACGATCTATGGGGTATTAGGCCTAAAAATTTGGATATTTCTAGAGGATTAATAAGAATACGTTACTTGTCTTTCTTCTTTATGTGATATCCATTGCAAAAAAATAAAAAACAACAAACTCTTTGCTTTCAGTCTTTTTTTATTTCTGAATTTTTTTTTTAATGACAATTCTTAATTTCTATAGCTATAGGATTGCATAAAAAAATGATTAATGATTTTATAGAATTGCTATGCTTAGTGTGTGCCTCGTTAGTTTTTTTGAGAAGATAGGATTAAAAAAAGGAACCGACCTTTACTATGAACTCATTACTCTAGAACTAATAACCAACTCATCGCTTTGCATTATCTGGATACCAAAAAAAAGCAGTCAAAATATGATATATTGATCATATACTTGTAGCAACTGCAAGATTTCTTGTATTGCATAGAAAAGAAAACCAATCGAATTGTGATAGAAAATAAAGTATACAGATAAAAGGAAGGTTGATAGAAAGCTAGAAAAAAATTGAATGATATATAATTCCAATATGTATGTAAGGTTTATGAGTCTTCTCATAAAAACACAAATCAAATAAGGCAATGTAATAAAGCATCAATACGGATTGATCTAGTTATGGGCGAATCAGTTCGTTCATATAAAAAAAAAAATCAAGAGCCTCGAGCCAATAAAGACTGAGAAGATTGACTCAAGAAAAAATCTTCTGCGGGGGCTCCGTTGTAGAATTCAAACCTAACCATGAATTGAGAAGCAATGGGAACGAAAGAACCCACGAATACGGGGGATTCCATTGAAAAACGAATCTTAATAATTCATTGGGTGGGATGGCGAAACGAATCAGGAACCAATTCATTTATTCCCAAAAGGCATGAACGAATCCTACAGCTGAAATAGATTTGAAAAAGTCAATATTCGCCCGCGAAGTTTTTTAGTAGATTACTGCTATTCAATCTCATTCGATTCTTTGATTTTTCATTTTGAATAAAAAATCAAAGCAAAAAGAAATAACAAAAACACATTCTTCATAAATCAAATTGATTAAAATGTTTCTAAATCCAAACAAGATATCAAAATTTCGAATTTCGAATAGATTAATTGAAATCTTAAAAAATCCAGGATTCAGTATATTTTACGAAAATTCTAAAATTGGAATCGTTTCGTTCGCGAGGAGCCGGATGAGGAGAAACTCTCATGTCCGTTTCTGTAGTAGAGATGGTATTGAGAAAGAACCATCCACTATAACCCCAAAAAAACCAGATTTCGTAAACAACATAGAGGAAGAATGAAAGGGATATCTTCTCGAGGAAGCCGTATTTCTTTCGGTAAATATGCTCTTCAGGCACTTGAGCCCGCTTGGATTACATCTAGACAAATAGAAGCAGGTCGGCGGGCAATGACCCGAAATGTGCGCCGTGGTGGAAAAATCTGGGTATGTATATTTCCGGACAAACCTGTTACGTTAAGACCTACGGAAACACGTATGGGTTCAGGGAAGGGATCCCCCGAATATTGGGTAGCTGTAGTTAAACCAGGTAGAATACTTTATGAAATGGGTGAAGTTGGAGAAAATATAGCCAGAAAGGCTATTTCAATAGCGGCGTCCAAAATGCCTATACGAACTCAATTTATTATGTCAGGTTAGACAGGGGAAAAAAGTCTTAGAGATAAAAAAACAATTGTGGGTTTCTTTTATTTTGAATTTGAACAAGAATATTTCTTTTTTTTTACTTCGACTTTCTCTTTGCATTGAAAGAACAGATTCAAAACAAAAATGATATGATTCAAGCTCAAACCCATTTGAATGTCGCGGATAACAGCGGGGCTCGAAAATTGATGTGTATTCGAATCATAGGAGCTAGTAATCGCCAATATGCTCATATTGGCGACATTATTGTCGCTGTGATTACGGATGCATTACCAAACACATCTCTAGAAAGATCAGAAGTGATCAGAGCTGTAATTGTTCGTACTTGTAAAGAACTTAAACGCAACAACGGCATGATAATACGATATGATGACAATGCAGCAGTTGTTATTGATCAAGAAGGAAATCCAAAAGGAACTCGAGTTTTCGGCGCGATTGCACGAGAATTGAGACAGTTAAATTTCACTAAAATAATTTCATTATCACCTGAAGTATTATAGTATCACATCCGACTTAATAGAGTAGAGTCCTACTCGTCTACTTAGTTATTGAATGAAATAGATAACTTAAATTTAGTGAATCAAATTTTATCTGACGCGTATCTCTTTATTTAGTTCAAATATTTGAAAATTCAATAAAATAATTTGAAGTATTTTATTGTTTATATTATTTAAAAATATAATAAAAATATAAAATTTATTATTAAATTTAATAATATAATATTAAACATTTTGAAACATTCTTATTGTTATTGAATATTTTTTTTATTACATAAAAAGTAAAAAAAAAGCATGTTGATTAGATCAAAAACGTGGAGGCAACAAAAATTTTAATTTATCATGGGTAGAGACACTATTGCTGACGTAATAACCTCTATACGAAATGCTGACATGAATAGAAAAGGGATGGTTCAAATAGAATCTACTAACATCACGGAAAACGTTGTAAAAATGCTTTTACGAGAGGGGTTTCTTGAAAACGTGAGAAAACATCAGGAAAACAACAAATATTTTTTGGTTGTAACCCTACGACATAGAAGGAATAGAAAAGGAATGTATCCAACTATTTTAAATTTAAAACAGATCAGTAGGCCTGGTCTACGAATCTATTCTAACTATCAACGAATTCCTAGAATTTTAGGCGGGATGGGAATTGTAATTCTTTCTACTTCTCAAGGGATAATGACAGACCGAGAGGCTCGACTGGAAGGAATTGGGGGAGAAATTTTGTGTTATATATGGTAATCCTTCTTATATCTGAATTGTCGCCAAAATAGAATTGACTATTTGTCAAAAGAAAAAAAGACGTGTTAATTACTCTTAACATTATTTGATATTTCGAGAGGTTTTAACTAAAACGAAAAGAAAAAAAAATGGATTCCTAATTCATAATAACAAGGATTCGAATGATTAGGTGCTTTTTTTTTAACCATCAGCATTTCTTTGATGAGAATACAATTCGAGGTTGGGGTTTCAAATTTCAAGAAATTGATTTTCTTCCAATAAGTATACTCAGAATTCAGTTTAGGAATGACAACTATGAAAATAAGAGCCTCCGTTCGTAAAATTTGTGATAAATGTCGATTGATCCGTAGGAGAGGACGAATTAAAGTAATTTGTTCCAATCCGAGACATAAACAAAGACAAGGATAATCTTTTGAAAATGGACTCAATAACATAAAGTAACCAATAAAAAAATAGGATCTGTTTTGACATGAAATGGATATATCCATATACCTCGAATTTCTC